AGGATTTATGGCTACAAAAACCGTTGAGAGTAGTTCTAGATCTGGGCCAAGACGAACTGGCGTAGGGAGTTTATTGAAACCATTGAATTCGGAATATGGAAAAGTAGCTCCAGGGTGGGGGACTACACCACTTATGGGAGTTGCAATGGCTCTATTTGCAATATTTCTATCTATTATTTTAGAAATTTATAATTCATCTGTTTTACTGGATGGAATTTCAATTAATTAGTTCATAAAAACTATGAAGTCTTAGTTTTTCAATCAAAAAAGATTATTTTACTTATACTTACTTAATGCTTAAAATACTTAATACTTCAACTTAAGATTACCTAAGACTTGGATTTATAGACCATTCTGGCAGTTCGATCGTGAAATTTATTTGTTTCGATATTTCATTTCCGGAATATGAGCGTGTGACTTGTTATAATTGATCCTATTGATAATACAGAGAATGGACCTGTCATCTCTATCAAGATGATTCTACCTCGTCAGATATTTATTCTAGTCTCTGGAGCACGGACTATATAGAATAGATCAAGAAAAGAAATATTTGAACTATGATTCATACCTATTATTCAGACCTCGCAACCGGATTAAAAAAATGGAAATAGGTCTTTTATAAATCAAACAATTTTTTCCTTCATACTTCTTTTGACCGAAAGAAATATCTTTCTCTCTATTTTGTTGAGTTATTACATTCATTAAAGAAGTGATGATCAAATGGTTTTTACTCAGAAAACCTTTGAGTTTAGCTTTGGTTTTCTTAAATCATCGTGGTTTTAGTATGAATCTGAGGTTTCAATTGATTCATAGGGTCTCAACAAGAGAATTCCTATCAAAAAAAAGATAGGGAAGAGAAGATTCAAGAGGCCTGTCAGGATTAACATAAAGAAAGATGGATGAGCCAACTTGAGATTGTATTTCTTGGCATTATCATCACAAAGAAGAGATTCCGGATTTTTCTTACTTCGTATCTTTTGGTCAAATCGAGTCAAGCGGCTAAGCCACAAGAAGTTTTAAACTCCCTATTCCATATCCGTTGAAACTAGTATTTGTGTGTTTCGGCTTGAGCCGTACGAGATGAAATTCTCATATACGGCTCTCAGAGGGGGAGTCTTTCTTGGGTTACCTATCTCAATAAAGTATATGATTGGTTCGAGGAACGTCTCGAGATTCAAGCGATTGCAGATGATATAACTAGTAAATATGTTCCTCCTCATGTCAACATATTTTATTGTCTAGGGGGAATTACACTTACTTGTTTTTTAGTACAAGTAGCTACGGGTTTTGCTATGACCTTTTACTATCGTCCAACTGTTACAGAGGCTTTTTCCTCTGTTCAATACATAATGACTGAGGCCAACTTTGGTTGGTTAATTCGATCAGTTCATCGATGGTCAGCAAGTATGATGGTTCTAATGATGATCTTGCACGTATTTCGTGTGTATCTTACGGGTGGGTTTAAAAAACCCCGCGAATTAACTTGGGTTACAGGGGTGGTTCTGGCTGTATTGACCGCATCTTTTGGTGTAACTGGTTATTCCTTACCTCGGGACCAAATCGGCTATTGGGCAGTAAAAATTGTAACAGGCGTGCCTGAAGCTATTCCTATAATAGGATCGCCTTTGGTAGAATTATTACGTGGAAGTGCTAGTGTGGGCCAATCCACTTTGACCCGTTTTTATAGTTTACATACTTTTGTATTGCCTCTTCTTACTGCCGTATTTATGTTAATGCACTTTTCAATGATACGTAAGCAAGGTATTTCGGGTCCTTTATAGAGTTTATAGAGAAGGCAGATCATAGATATTTGTAATTTATCATATCGGGGAGGAACAAGAGTCTTTCATTGCTACAAATATGGATTATCTAAAAATAAGGCATGTTATTTGGATACTTCTATTCAACTCTGAAGTATTGTTTATTTGATACGAATCGAATAGTTGAAGTATATTTTCCTAAAAGAGGATGGATTATGGGAGTGTGTGACTTGAACTATTGATTGGTCCATGCAGATATATGATTTTATCCGCCACGTTGGAATTCACAACCCAATGTGTCTCCGCATCCAACCATCACGTAAGTCCTTTTATGTAGCATAGGATAGGCCGGTTCGCTTGAGGAGAATATTTTCTATGATCATACTCGAATCATGTCATGCATGAACAGGCTCCGTAAGATCCCTAGAATAAGTGATGTGGAATCCAATGTTCTATTTATTCCACTTTGTTTAATTTTTCTTTTTTTTTTAGTAATTTTCTTATAATGAATTGCTAGTATTAGTATTTCGTATTAATTTGATAGTAATCTTAGTAAGTTTTTTATAGTATGTAGATGCATTCATTTCCTCTGCATCGACCCTGATCTATGATACTATCGGAGTTAAATAAGGGATCTAAGGAAGCACAGGGGCTAGACTTTATTAGTAACAAGTAAAAACTTTGTATTTTTGTATGTAACACAATCGAGATGTTGTGGGGATAAATACCAACCAAAAGACATGAATGAGACAATCCAAAAAGCACTTGATCATGATCAAATTTGTAAGCCTACTTGGATATTGAGCATTTCCTTGTTGCCAGAACTGAATTCTTTACAATGAATCGTTGCAACTCGGGAAAATGGAATTTGATAAATCTTTTCTTACATAGAGTCATTCTACATTATATATGTAGATATGTATGAAATATAGAAATATAGCTATTCTATGGACCTAGGACCTATTTATGTTCTATGGATCTATTTCTGTAATTCTTTTGATTCTTGCTCGAGCCGGATGATAAAAAATTATCATGTCCGGTTCCTTTGGGGGATGGATCTACAATAATTCACCTATCCAAATAACAAAGAAACCTGATTTGAATGATCCTGTATTAAGAGCTAAATTGGCTAAAGGGATGGGACATAATTATTATGGAGAACCTGCATGGCCCAATGATCTTTTATATATTTTTCCAGTAGTAATTTTAGGCACTATTGCATGTAATGTGGGCTTAGCAGTTCTAGAGCCGTCAATGATCGGTGAACCGGCGGATCCGTTTGCAACTCCGTTGGAAATATTACCCGAATGGTACTTTTTTCCCGTATTTCAAATACTTCGCACAGTACCCAATAAGTTATTGGGTGTTCTTTTAATGGTTTCAGTACCAATAGGATTATTGACAGTACCTTTTTTGGAGAATGTCAATAAATTCCAAAATCCATTTCGTCGTCCAGTAGCTACAACAGTCTTTTTGATCGGTACCGCAGTAGCTCTTTGGTTAGGTATTGGAGCAACTTTACCTATTGAGAAATCCCTAACTTTAGGTCTTTTTCAAATTGATTAAACCGTTAAATACCACGACATAGGTATCTAAGGAAGATCCCCTTCTGGATCTTCCCTAGATACATCTATCTTATTATGATCTATTCTGCAAATATATGGACTGTGTCGAAGATGAAAAACTCATTCTATTCTTTTTTCTTTCTAAAAACTAAAAAATGAAAAAAAGTCCAATGGATTTAAAATGAAACCTTTTTCTTAGGTAAATTGATTGCAAAATGCTTCTGTAGAGTGCCCAATATATGTTTTACATCTTCTATGCGAAAATCTTCCATTTTCATAAGATCTTCTTGACTGTGACTCAAAAGGTCCAATAATGTATGTATATTGGACCTTTTGAGACAATTATAGGTCCTGGAAGACAATTCTGATTGGTCAATAAAAATACATGTCAATGGAATTCCTTTTTTGTTTTTCTTAAGATTAGTGAATCTGTCTTGAAAGGAAAAAAGGGGTAGATTCCATCTGTTTTCATTTTCCTTGAAATTCATGTCCTCTTCCTCTGCATGTAGAAAAGGAATCAATAAATCAATCAAATTACGAGAAGCTTCATAAAGTGCTTCTTTAGGAGTTAAACTTCCATTCGTCCATATTTCTAGAAAGAGTATCTCTTGTTTTTCATTCCCATTCCCATAAGAATGAATACTATGATTCGCATTTCGAACAGGCATAGATACAATATCTATAGGATAACTTCCATCGTGAGAGTCATTTGTGGATTTCATATGATATCCGCGATCTCTCTTGATTTGTAATTCAATACACAAATCAATTGGTTCTGTCAGGTTAGCTATATGCTGTGTCGCGTCAACTATTTCTACAGAAGGTGGTGAGATGATATCTTGAGCTGTTATGTATTTTGGACCCCTGACGCAAATGGATGCGTCCCTAACTCCATAGAGATTACTTCTCAATACAATCTCTTTCAAATTTATTAAAATCTCATGTACTGATTCTTCAATACCCGCTATCGTAGAATATTCATGCAGCACATTTTCAGATTTTGCACGTGTGATATATGTTCCTTCTATTTCTCCAAGTAAAGCCCTTCGCATAGCAATACCTATAGTATAAGCTTGACCTTTCATAAGCGGGGACAGAACAAAACGACCATAATAAAGACGCTTGCTGTCTACTCTTGATTCAACACATTTCCACTGTAGTGTTCGAGTGGATCCTGCTACTTCTTCTCGAACCATACTATTATTTTTCTTTTCTTTATGATTATTGGATCAGGTCATTGAATCATTTATTTCTCTTGGAATCTCTTGAATTCTTATTTCTACACACGTCTTTTTTTAGGGGGGCGACATCCATTATGCGGCATGGGTGTTACATCACGTACGAAACTTAATAGCATCCCATTTCTACGAATGGCTCGTAATGCCGCATCTCTTCCGAGACCTGGACCTTTTATCATAACTTCTGCTCGTTGCATACCCTGATCAACTAATGTACGAATAGCATTAAATGCCGCGGCTTGAGCAGCATAGGGTGTTCCTTTTCTTGTGCCTCTGAATCCAGAAGTACCTGCGGAAGCCCAAGAAACCACCCGACCTCGTACGTCTGTAACAGTTACAATAGTATTGTTGAAACTCGCTTGAACATGAATAACTCCTTTTGGTATTCTACGTTCATTCTTATTTGAACCAATACGTGCATTCTTACGTAAACCAATTTTTGCTATAGGTTTTGTCATATTTTATTAGATCATATTCATAAGAATAAAAGAAAGAAGAATCAGAAATCTACAGAAAGATACGGGGATATCCATTTCATATGAAAACGAATCCTTTCTTCTTTCTTTTTACATGTACATGGGTTTGAAAAAGTACTTGATTTAGAACTTGAGAAGGATTACCCCTGTCTCTGTTTATGTCTCGGATTGGAACAAATGACTATAATTCGCCCCCGCCTACGAATCAAGCGACATTTTTCACAAATTTTACGAACAGAAGCCCTTATTTTCATATTTATCATTCCTTACTTTCATTCTGAATCTATTTTTTTGGAAACAAGAATCAGTTTATTGCATTTTTGAACTTCAAATTATATCCCTACGAAAAGGATGTTTAAAAGAATGATCTAATCGTTCGAATCTTTTTTGCGAAGTCTATAAATTATACGTCCCCTGGTTGAATCATAACGACTCATTTCGATTTTGACTCTATCTCCGGGTAGTATACGTATAAAACTGCGCCGGATTCTCCCTGAAATATAACCTAGAATTAGATCTTCATTATCTAACCGAACTCGGAACATACCGTTGGGAAGTGATTCAGTAATTAAACCCTCATGAATCAATTTTTGTTCTTTCATTCCAGGGAACCCCCTTTAAGTATCAACTAATAGAGGAAGAGTTCTATAATTCACTTCTCCTCTCTATTTTACAAATAGTAAGTTCGAGAGAAAATTAGGGTACCCCAGGAGAATCACCATATATAACACAAAATTTCTCCTCCAATTTTTTCTAGTCGAGCTTCTCGATCTGTCATTATACCTCGAGAAGTAGAAAGAATTACAATTCCCATTCCACCTAAAATCTTAGGAATTCGTTGATAGTTGGAATAGATTCGTAGACCGGGTCGGCTTATACGCTTTAAAATCATTTTATTCCCTTTCCTAGTCTTTCTATGTCGTAAGGTTGAAACCAAGAAATTTTTTTTACTTTCTTGATGTTTTCGAACGTTCTCAATAAAACCTTCTCGTAAAAGTATTTTCACAATGTTTTTAGTGATATTAGTAGATACTATTTGAACTCTTCCCTTTTGATCTATGTCAGCATTTCTTATAGAAGTTATTATATCGGCAATAATGTCCCTACCCATGACGAACTATAGTTATTGGTGTCTCCTCATTTTGATATAATCAACATGCTTCTTTTTTGTTTTATTTTTTATTGAATTTTTTTTTTGAAATTCTTAAATTCTAAAAAATTATTCTAAATCTCAAATATATGCATGAGACACAATCTATTAATCGGATCTATTTCAGATATTTGAATATTCTATTTCTATTTTATATATATAGAATAGATAGGATATATCCTATTTATTCTATAAGACTTCGGGTGCTAATGAAACTATTTTAGTAAAATTCAACTGTCGCAATTCCCGAGCAATCGCACCAAAAATTCGAGTTCCTTTTGGATTTCCTTCTTGATCAATGATAACCGCTGCATTGTCATCATATCGTATTATCATGCCGTTGTCACGTTTGAGTTCTTTACACGTGCGTACAATCACAGCTCTAATTATTTCTGATCTTTCTAGAGGCATGTTGGGCACTGCTTCTTTGATTACAGCAACAATAACATCGCCAATATGAGCATATCGGTGATTACCGGTTCCTATGATTCGAATACACATCAATTCTTGAGCTCCACTGTTATCCGCTACATTCAAAAGGGTCTGAGGTTGAATCATATCATTCTTATTTGAATCTCTTATTTCAATGCAAGGGATAATAGAAAAAAGAAATATTGTCTGTCCAGAGATAAAGAAATCTGTGGTTGTTTTTTCATTCTCAATACTCCTTCCTTCTTCTTTTACTTTTGTTTACCTATCCTGAAATAACAAATTGAGTTCGTATAGGCATTTTGCATGCAGCTATTTCCATAGCAGTTTTGGCTACAGTTTCTGATACTCCACTCATTTCATAAAGTATTCGGCCCGGTTTAACAACGGATACCCAATATTCGGGGGATCCCTTGCCCGAACCCATACGTGTTTCTGTAGGTCTTACAGTAACAGGTTTGTCGGGAAAGATACGTACCCATATCTTTCCACCACGACGTGCATATCGTGTCATTGCTCTTCGCCCTGCTTCTATTTGTCTAGCTGTGATCCAAGCAGGTTCAAGTGCCTGAAGAGCATATCTGCCAAAACAAATATGATTGCCTCGGCAAGATATTCCCTTCATTCTACCTCTATGTTGTTTACGAAATCTGGTTCTTTTGGGGTTATAGTTGATGGTTGTTTCTGAATTCCATCTCTACTGCAGAGCCGGACATGAGAGTTTCTTCTCATCCAGCTCCTCGCGAATGAAATGATTCAAGAATATTAAATATACACATGTATTTATGTATTTCATTCTATCAAAATGAAAAGAAAGAATATACTAATTTTTTTTATATTGAATTTGTTACATAGGTAACTTTATATATAACTAACTAGATAACTAGGTGTGTTTGTTTATATATAATGCTTCTTTCTTTTATCAAGATTTCTAAAGTATTTTACTTTACCTCTATTGAAATTGAATCACGCCAATAAATAAAATCCTTAAATGAAATAAAAATTAAAAATAAAGAAAGGTTTCGCGGGCGAATATTGACTCTTTCCTCCTTCATTTGTAGGATCAATCCATGACCATTCAGAAGAAATCCATTTTTTTCTTGGTTCATTTCGCCATCCTACCCAATGAATCATTAGGATTGATTCGTTTTCAAGAAAATCCTATGTAGTCACAGGTTCCATCGTTCCCATAGCTTCTCCATTAATGTTTAGGCCTGAACTCTGCAATGGAGCTCTCAACAAAATCTCTTATTTGTTTCCGAGTCAATCTCCTCAGTTTTTCTTAACCCGAAGCTCGATTAAATTATTCTCTATTTTCTATTCTTTCTATTATTATTTGAATTTCATTTCTTTTCTTTATTATTTATTCTATTTTATTATTCTATTTTATTCTATGTTTCTATACTTCTTTCTATACTTCTTTCTATTTTTTATTTGTATATTTCTTATTCTATTGTATTGTAATTGTATATTTTGTATTTTATATTGATGTTGATGCTTTATAACACTGCCTTTTTTATGGGGTAATTTTTCATAAACCATACATATGGGAATCATATATCATTGAGATCTTTATTCTCTCTTTCTATCATCCTTCCATTTTTCCACATCCCTTTTTTTTTCACAATTCATAATCAGATTTCTTTTTTATGAAAAGAATTTCAGTTGCTACAATGCTACAACTATATGATCGATTCAGTCATATAGTGACTGTTTCTTGGGATCTCGACAATACGAAGCAATAAGTTGGTTATTAGTTTTGAGTTTCTTTAGTTTTGATAGTTACTAAGTTTATAGTGGGGTTAACCTGTTTTTTTTTTAATATCAATTCTCAATTCTAAAGAAAAAACTAACGAGTCACACACTGAGCATAGCAATTATACTAAAATCTAAATTAAATAAAGGGTAAATCAAATTTTTATTCAACCTTATAGAATTAGAATTGTTCGTTTTTCTTTGATTAAGAAAAAGAAGAAAAAAGTTTATAAATCTTTTCTATCGATGACCAGAATGGTGAAATAAAGAAAGGTCCATTCTTCTTCTTTTTTCTTTTCTTATTCTTGGTTTACAAATATCCAAATTTTGATGCCTAAGACTCCATAGATAGTTCTAATTGTATGGGAACAGTGATCAATTTTAGCGCGAATTGTTTGTAAGGGAACCCTGCCTTCTCTGATCCATTCGACACGTGCAATCTCTTTTCCGTCGATACGCCCTGCAATTTGCACTTGAATCCCTTTTGTACCCGTTTGTTCAGTTAATTCAATAGCTTTTTTCATTGCCTTTCGAAATGAGACTCTATTTTTTAATTGTAAAGCTATATATTCTGCAAGAATATTAGGTTGTCCATAAGGCTTTTCAATTCTTGTGATAGCAATGTTGAGTCTCCGGTTTACAGAATGAAATTCTTTTTGTACATTCATCTGTAATTCTTCGACTCCCCGTGTTCGTCCTTCTATTAATAAATTGGGAAATCCAATATAGATTATGACCTGAATCAAATCTATTCTTTTTTGAATTACTATATGGGCAATTCCTTCGAAACCTGAGGATATTCTCTTATTCTTTTTTACATAGTCCTTAATACAATTCCGTATTCTTTCATCTTCTTGTAGACCCTTGGAAAAATTCTTTGGTTTTGCGAACCAAAAAGAATGATGACTTTGAGTTGTTCCAAGTCTGAAACCAAGTGGATTTATTTTTTGTCCCATATTTTTCTATTATTTTTCCATCCATTTTTTTTTCTAAATAGGAATCTAAAATTTAGATTTTTCTTTTAAAAAAATCTTTATATGACAAGTGGTTTTTTTTATCAGATAACTACGCCCTCGCGCCCGGGGTCTTAACTTTTTCACAATAGCACCTCTATTGACTTCAGCTTTACTAATAAATAAATCAGCTTCATTCAAACCCATATTATGACTAGCATTTGCTGCTGCAGAATAAACTAATTTTAAAATTGGATAAGATGCCCTATAAGGCATTAGTTCCAATATCATGAGTGTTTCTTCATAAGAACGTCCGCGAATCTGATCAATTACTCTTCGTGCTTTGAAAACAGACATACATATATGTTGAGCTAACACTTTTGCTTCTCTATCCGAATTTTCGTTCTTTATCATAAAAGTTCTCCCCCGCCAATGAATGATAAGTGCCTAGGTGAAGTATAGTATAAGATAAGTCAGAAAAGTGAGTATATTAGTATACTAGAAAAAGAAATATACCTATACTCTTACTATAAGATAAAGACTCTTAAGTCTAAATACTATTAGAAAACTATTAACTATTAAGATAAGGCTTTTCACATGAATACTTAGTAGAACGACTAACGACGAGATTTATTATCGTTTCTCGCGTGTCTCACGAAAGTTAGAGTAGGTGC